TATAGAGTAGCATTTATTTTTCAACACTATATATATATCAACACACATCAGAACTCGTTGAATGCGTTAGTAGAGTCTTTCCTGACCTTTGGGGTTTGGCAGTAATAATAAGATTCTCAGGGCGTAGGGGGTAGGGGGGTTTACCGCGCGAAAAATCTCTTAGGAAAAGAAGGGGAGGGCACTATGATGGGGGAGTGTGGAGTAAGGATCTATACTTTATGCACTTGATATCGCTTATGTTATTCTTCTGTCAATGCTATTAAAGTATTACATTTCTAACACCTTCAAGCAAGGAAATGTTCTACCGTGTCTGTTAACATTAGGAAGGATATCGTCAAATGCAAAGTGAAAGTGACCCGAAGAGAAAAATACCAAATGCATATAAGTGAACGCTCGGCATGTGGGGTAAAGAACCATTAGTACTTCACCATTAACCTATGTAAGGTTAATCCACGAGGGGAGGATCTAGACTTGTATGGGCCCTGAAGTAGGAACCAGATGCCAGTAATAGTTCACTCTGTGAAACCCCCACGATAATTGTCCCTGACCCTATCATTCATGATATGCGCTAGTTAAGCTGGTTGGTCGGTTCTTACTACATTAAGTAAAGGAGTACCTATTAATATTGAGTAACGCATGGAAAGTGTTTTCATGGAGTAGTGGGGATTATTCTATTTATCAGCTGCTATTGTCTTAATTCTGAACCTTATATCTATGCTTTATGTCTACCTTAGTGTTATATTTACTTGGTTGGGTTTGTACCGTAATATTTGAGTTTTTCACCGCTTATAATTAGATTCAGATATATACGTCTACACGTTGTATCTCCAATTACATATGAATGGGGATTATACATATAATGTATTAACACCATATATATGTACTATTATGCATATAATGCACTAATACCATATATGTATGTACTATTATACATATGATGTATTTACACCATATGTATGTATAATAATGCATAATATACATAGTGCGTGGCGTGCATAACGTGCAATATATATAAGTAATATAGTGCACTCATGATTTACTTTACATAAGTAGGCAGTAGCCACATTATTCCGCGGGAAAAATCGTGGCGCGCAGAGAATAGTTTAATTCAGAATTCTAGCTTTGGGAGTTGGTGGTGGAAGTTAAAATCTTTCTTCTCTGGGCCTCAGGGAGGATTTTAACCTCCGATCTCCGGATTACAAAACCGGCGCTTTAGATTTAAGCTACTAGGGCAGTTTCACTTTAGGGCTTTATTTTCTACTCACCCTGCTATTGGGGCAAGTACTAAAAATAATGAGAAATAGATGACCGACGCGACTTGTCCGATTACGATGAAGGGGTGTTCTACTGGCATTCCTCCAATTCATGTCAGGATGATGACATCGGCTACTAGGGTCCAGAATAAGAATTGGGTTAGGGGCCGGAACGTTAGCCCTCGTTGCTTCGAGGTGTGGAGGATGGGTACTACCATAAGCACTAGGATTGAGAATAGTAGGGCAAGGACTCCTCCTAGCTTGTTGGGGATTGATCGTAGGATGGCATATGCAAAGAGGAAGTATCATTCCGGTTTAATATGGGGTGGGGTCACTAGGGGGTTGGCGGGCGTGAAGTTGTCTGGGTCTCCTAATAGGTTGGGTGCGAATAAGGCCAGTGAGGTAAGTCCTAGAAGTATTACTACGAACCCCAGTAAGTCTTTGTACGAGAAGTACGGGTGGAACGAGATTTTGTCGGCGTCAGAGTTGAGCCCTGCTGGGTTGTTTGAGCCTGTTTCATGAAGGAAAAGGAGGTGTAGTATAGTGGCGCCTGCGATTACAAATGGAAACAAGAAGTGGAAAGCAAAGAACCGGGTTAAGGTGGCGTTATCTACGGAGAAGCCCCCTCAAATTCATTGTACTAGTGCTTCCCCGACGTATGGGACGGCAGATAGGAGGTTAGTAATGACGGTGGCCCCTCAGAATGATATTTGTCCTCAAGGCAGGACGTATCCTACGAAGGCCGTCATTATAACCAGGAGGAGAAGTACTACTCCAACGTTTCATGTCTCTTTGTAGAGGTATGAGCCGTAGTAAAGACCTCGGGCGATGTGTGCGTAGATGCAGATGAAGAAGAATGATGCCCCGTTTGCGTGTATGTTCCGGATTAGTCAGCCATAGTTGACGTCACGGCAAATGTGGGTAACAGATGAGAATGCGGTTGCGATATCAGAGGTGTAGTGTATGGCTAGGAATAAGCCTGTCAAGATTTGTGCGATCAAGCATAGTCCCAGTAATGATCCGAAGTTTCATCATACTGAAATGTTGGAAGGGGCTGGAAGGTCGACTAGTGCGTCGTTGGCGATTTTTAGGAGGGGGTGGGTTTTTCGTAGGCTTGCCATTAGGGTTTCTATAGTTGAATAACAACGGTGGTTTTTCGAGTCACTGGTCTCGGTTAGAGTCCGGGTAGAAATTATGTTATATCTTTCTTGCATTTGAATAGTTGGGCTGGTTATGGGGATGTTGGGTGTTGCGTCTAATCCTGCTCCGTATTTTGCGGCTTTCGGGTTGGTGTTGTCTTCTGCGGCAGGTTCTGCTATTTTGGCGATGAATGGGACGCCTTTTTTGGCTTTGGTTTTATTTTTGATTTACCTGGGAGGAATGTTGGTGGTGTTTGGCTATTCAGCTGCTTTAGCGGCTGATGCTCACCCTGAGAGTTGAGGAGACGCCTCAGTTTTTGAACAAATAATGTTTTGTCTGTTGGGGGTGGTGACTTTGTTAATTTGGTTCGCTCCGTCGTGAGTGAAACATGGAATTGGGCTGGTGGCAAGTTGTAAAGAGTTTATTATGGTTCGAGGGGATGCTGGGGGTGTATCTATGCTATATTACTTTGGAGGTACGTTGATGGTTTTGTGTGCATGGGTTCTGTTATTGACCTTGTTTGTGGTGTTGGAGTTGACCCGGGGGTTGAGTCGTGGGAGCTTGCGGGCTGTTTAAATTGAGACAAGGAGGGTTGCTAGGCCTGAGGTCATAAGGAAGATTATTAAATAAGTCTTAATGATACCTTGTTGGGCGTTGCTTGTGGTGGTGGCCATTTTCATCTGGGTGGAGGCCAGTCCTTTGGGCCCTGCGGCTTCAAATCATGTTTGATCGACTAGCTGATTGGCCATTGTTTGTCCTAAGATCAGGTTTAGTTTAGGGGCCATGCGATGTACTGTTGCTGGGAAGTAGCCTAGTATGTTTGAGAAGTTGTGTAGCTTAATAATGGGGGAGGGCTTAAACTGTTTGGAGGTTAGTGTGGCTAGTTCTATGGCTATCAATAGTCCAATGATTGTGACAGCAAGAGCTCCAAGTTTTAGTAGTGGGGGCATGGTCATAATGGGTGTTTTTGTCGGGATGGTGTTTGAGGTGAGGATAAGCCCCGCTACAATACTGCCTCAGGCAAGACGTTTAATTGGGTTGATTACCGCTGGATCGTTTTCGTTAATTGGCGACAGGGGGAGGAATCGTGGGGTTCCCATGGAGACAAAGAAGACGACTCGGAAGCTATAGACAGCTGTAAAGGAGGTTGCGATGAGAGTAAGGACGAGGGCTCAGGCGTTTAGGTAAGAGGTGTTTAGGGCCTCAATGATTGCATCTTTGGAGAAGAACCCGGCTAGGAAGGGGGTCCCCGTGAGGGCTAGGCTTCCAACGGTTAAGCAAGTGGAAGTAAATGGTGCAAGGTTGTGTAGTCCTCCTATCTTACGAATGTCCTGCTCGTCATTCAGGCTGTGAATAATAGACCCGGAGCAGAGGAATAGCATTGCTTTAAAGAATGCGTGTGTACAGATGTGAAGGAAGGCCAACTGGGGTTGGTTGAGTCCGATGGTGACCATTATTAGGCCTAGTTGGCTAGAGGTGGAGAATGCTACAATTTTTTTGATGTCATTTTGGGTCAGGGCGCATGTGGCAGTGAAAAGTGTGGTGAGGGCCCCTAGGCAAAGGCAAATAGTTAGTGCTGTTTGGTTGGTTTGGGTGAGGGGGTGGAGTCGAATTAGTAGGAAGATTCCTGCTACGACTATTGTACTCGAGTGCAGTAGGGCGGAGACTGGTGTGGGACCTTCCATTGCGGAAGGGAGCCATGGGTGTAGTCCGAACTGTGCTGATTTACCGGTTGCGGCAATAATCAGGCCTAGGAGGGGGAGTGTTATATCCATATTATGTGAGAGGGAGAAGATTTGTTGTATTTCTCAGGAGTTCAGGTTTATGGCAAACCAGGCTATGCTTATGATAAGTCCAATGTCCCCTACGCGGTTGTAAATGACGGCTTGTAGGGCGGCAGTGTTAGCGTCAGCGCGGCCGTACCACCACCCAATTAGCAGAAAGGATATAATACCTACGCCCTCCCAGCCAATGAACAGTTGGAATATGTTGTTAGCTGTGACTAGAATAATCATTGCGATTAGAAACATCAGAAGGTACTTAAAGAACCGGTTTATGTACGGGTCTTCATGCATGTATCATGAGGCAAATTCAAGAATTGACCAGGTGACGTAGAGGGCAATAGGTGTAAATATAATTGAATAATAGTCAAATTTTAGGCTAACGTTGATGTTGAAGGTTGATGTGTTTATTCAGTGTCAGCTTGTAATAATTGTTTCCACGCCCTGGTCTAGGAAAATGAACATTGGAAGTAGGCTAATTATGAACGCAGTGCTAACTGCGGTCTTGACGTGGGTAACTGCTCAGTTTGGTTCTTTGGGCGTGGGGTGGATTGTGGTAAGAATAGGGTATGCTAGGAGGGCAAAGATCAGTGTAAGTGATGATGTTAGAATTAATGTGGTTTGCATAGCCTCTGCTTGGATTTGCACCAAGGGTTTTTGGTTCCTAAGACCAACGGATGACTGTTATCCTTCAGAGGCCGAGTGAGCCGCAGATTTTAACTGCGGGGGGTAGAGATTAGCAGTCTCTATTGCTACAGGCCTCTCTCGGCGGATAAGGGGGCTTGAACCCCTGTCTTTGGAATCACAATCCAACATTTTTGTTAAACTATATCTGCAGTAGTATCACCCTCACATGAATTCCGGTTTTAGGATAAGTAGGATGATTGGGATTAGGTGGAGAGCAATAAGCAAGTGTTCTCGTGTGTGGTAAGGGGTTAATCCGGTAATGTGGGCTGGCACTGGGCCTCGTTGGGTCATTAAGAACAAGTAGAGGGAGTACCCAGCTGTAATTAATGTTCCTACTCCTGTAAGAATCAGGGTTCAAGGGGATCAGTTGAACATGGTTGTAATGATTATTACTTCTCCCATTAGATTGGGCAGAGGGGGCAGCGCTAGGTTAGCTAGGTTCGCGATGAATCATCATGTGGCTGTGAGGGGGAACAGTATTTGTATTCCTCGGGCCAAGGCTATAGTTCGGCTATGGGTTCGTTCGTAGCTGGTGTTTGCTAGGCAGAATAAGGCTGAGGAAACTAATCCGTGGGCAATCATTAGGATAATGGCTCCGGTCAGGCCTCAGGGGGTTTGAATGAGAATGCCCCCTGCTACTAATCCCATGTGGCTTACTGAGGAGTAAGCGATTAGCGATTTCATGTCCGTTTGACGTAGGCAAATTGACCCGGTTATGATAATACCTCAAAGGGCTAAGACGATAAAGGGGTAGGCTATTTCCTTGGTTAGGGGGTCAAGGATGGTAGTTATCCGGATCATACCGTAGCCGCCTAGTTTCAAGAGTACTGCTGCTAGGACTATGGATCCTGCAATTGGTGCCTCTACGTGCGCTTTGGGTAATCAGAGGTGGACTCCGTATAGTGGTATCTTCACTAGAAAGGCGATTAAGCAGCCTGCTCATCAGATTTTATCTCCTCAGGACATTAGGGTAAGGGGTTGGGTGAAGGTGAGGGTTATTATAGAGAGGCTTCCTGTGGAGCTTTGGAGGGCTAATAATGCAACCAATAAAGGCAGGGACCCGGCCAAAGTGTAAAAAAGGAAATAGGTTCCTGCGTTCAGGCGTTCCGCCTGGTTCCCTCACCGGGTGATAATAATTAGTGTGGGGACGAGTGTCGCCTCAAACATGACATAAAACATGATGATCTCTGTAGCCCCAAATGCTATGATTAAAAAGGCTTGGAGAGAGGCAAGCAAGCAAATATATATTCGTTGGCGAGAGGCGGGCTCTGTTTGGGTGTGGTTTTGGCTGGCGAGGATCATTAAGGGCAGAAGTCAGCATGTTAAGACCAGCAGGGGTGCGGATAAGGGGTCGATTGCTATGTAGCTATTAGGGAGGGTCCATCCTGTCTCTGTTGTCCAGCTAAGTCAGGTAAGGCTTAATAGGGCAATGATTAGGCTATGGGATGTTGCGGCAGTTCATAGTCATTTTTTAGGGGTCAATCAGGCGGTTGGGAATAGCATTAGAGTGGGGATAAGGATTTTTAACATTGTAGTAGGTTAAGGCTTTGTAGTCGGTCTGTGCCGTGGGTGCGGGCTGTTGCTACGAGTAGGGCCAACCCCACACTAGCTTCGCAGGCAGAGAAAGTGAGTAGAATCATTGGTGCTACGGAGAAGTTTGTTACTTCTGTTTGGAGGGTCCAGAGGGAGAGGGCAATGAAGAGTGATAGTATTATACCTTCTAGGCAGAGCAGGGCGGAGAGTAGGTGGGTTCGGTGAAATGCTAGGCCTATAAAGCCTAGGATAAATGCTGTGCTAAAACTAAAGTGTACCGGGGTCATAAGGGAGTTATGGATTTTAACCATAGTTGTCTGAGCCGAAATCAGAAGTCTTTAGTTGGACTAATTCCCTATTCGGCTCACTCTAGTCCTCCTTGAATCCATTCATAGACTAGGCCTAATGTAAGTAGGATAAGAATAATAGCGGCTCATGCGAGGGTTATTAAAGGGTCGGGCAGTTGATAGCCTCATGGAAGGGGGAGGAGCAAGGCAATTTCTAGGTCAAATAGAAGGAATAGAATTGCTACCAGAAAGAACCGGAGGGAGAAAGGTAGGCGGGCGGACCCTAGGGGGTCAAATCCGCATTCGTAAGGGGAGAGCTTCTCCGCGTCCGGGTTTATTTGGGGTAGTCAGAATGACACGATTACTAAAATAACTGATAGCAAGGATGCGATTACCATAATTGTTGTGATTAAACTCATTATCTTTCCTTGGGCTTTAACCAAGATTAGGTGGTTGGAAGCCACCTGTACTGTCTTTTATACTAGAAAGATTATGATCCTCATCAATAGATAGAGACGTATAGGAATAGTCAGACTACGTCAACAAAGTGTCAGTATCAGGCGGCTGCTTCAAACCCGAAATGGTGGTTTGAGGTAAAATGGTAAAGTACTTGACGTACGAAGCAGACAGCTAAGAACGAAGAGCCGATGATAACGTGCAGGCCGTGGAATCCTGTGGCCACAAAGAAAGTTGATCCGTAAACTCCGTCTGCGATGGTAAATGGTGCTTCGTAGTATTCTATGGCTTGAAGGAAAGTGAAGTAGAACCCTAGCAGGATCGTTAAGGCGAGGGACTGGATTGCTTGTTTTCGTTCTCCTTCTATGAGGCTGTGGTGGGCTCATGTCACGGTAACCCCTGAGGCTAGAAGAACTGCCGTGTTTAGGAGGGGAACTTCAAATGGGTCCAAGGTGGTGATTCCTGTGGGAGGTCAGCATCCTCCTAGTTCAGGGGTGGGTGCGAGGCTTGAGTGGTAGAAAGCTCAGAAGAATCCTGCAAAGAAGAATACCTCTGATGTAATGAATAGGATTATACCGTATCGCAGTCCTTTCTGCACTGGTGGGGTGTGGTGGCCTTGGAAGGTCCCTTCTCGTACAATATCACGTCATCATTGATATATGGTTAGAAGTGTTAAGATAGTTCCTAGGGTGACTAGGGTTATTGAATGGAAGTGGAATCAAATTGCAGTGCCGGATGTTAGCAGCAGGGCGCCAATTGCTCCGGTTAGCGGTCAAGGGCTTGGGTCTACCATGTGGTATGCGTGTGCTTGGTGGGCCATTAGACGTTCTCTTGTAGGTAAAGGCTTAGAAGGAGCACGAAGACGTATGCTTGGATTATCGCTACAGCAACCTCTAGCAGGGTAAGCAGGAATAATACGGTGGCTGTTAAGATGGCAACAGTTGGCATCATGGGGAGTAGGACAAATGCTGCTGTGGCGATTAGTTGAATGAGCAGGTGGCCTGCTGTGAGGTTAGCAGTTAGCCGGACACCGAGTGCTAGGGGTCGGATAAATAAGCTAATAGTTTCGATAATAATAAGCACCGGAATTAAGAGTACAGGGGTTCCTTCCGGTAGGAGGTGGCCTAATGCTGCAGTTGGTTGGTTTCGCATACCAATAATCACCGTAGCGAGTCATAGTGGGACTGCGAGTCCTATATTGAGTGAGAGTTGAGTTGTTGGGGTAAATGTGTAGGGTAGGAGACCTAACATGTTGATTGTGATAAGGAAAAGTATTAGTGAGGTTAGTATCACTGCTCATTTATGTCCTCCTGGGTTAAGAGGGAGAAAGATTTGTTGAGTGAAGCGGTTAATAAATCAGCCTTGAAGGGTTAGGACTCGATTGTTTAACCACCGTGAGGTTGGGGTGGGATAGAGAGTTCATGGGAGGGCGATTGCTAGTGCAATAAGGGGGATTCCCAGGTATGAAGGGCTTATAAATTGGTCAAAGAAGCTTAGTATCATGGTCAGTTTCAGGGTTCAGGTTTAGCCTTTTCAGCTCCAACTGTTGTAGGTTCATTGTTAAAGTTATGGGCCAAGACTTTTGGGGGAATGACTGTTAGGAAAATTAGTCAAGAGAAGACGAGAATTGCAAATCAAGGAGCAGGGTTTAATTGAGGCATGTCACTAGGGGTGGTCGGGGTTCACCAATCTTCAGCTTAAAAGGCTGACGCTAGACCCATTTTAGCTTCCTAGCGAGGCGTCTTCAAGTATAAGTGAGGATCAGTTTTCGAAGTGTTCAAGAGGTACGGCTTCTACTACAATTGGTATAAAGCTGTGGTTTGCTCCGCAAATTTCAGAGCATTGTCCATAGAATAGGCCGGGGCGGGAGGCGATGAAGGCAGTTTGGTTTAGGCGTCCGGGCACTGCGTCTATCTTCACACCCAGTGCGGGCACGGCTCAAGAGTGGAGTACATCTTCAGCTGATACAAGGACTCGGATTGGGGACTCTATTGGAATTACCATTCGGTGGTCAGTCTCTAGGAGTCGGAATTGACCAGGGGTAAGGTCTTGGGTGGGGATTATATATGAGTCGAAACCAAGGTCCTCATAGTCTGTATACTCGTAACTTCAGTATCATTGGTGTCCTATGGCTTTGATGGTTAAATGGGGGTCATTAATTTCGTCTATGAGGTAGAGGATCCGTAGGGAGGGGAGTGCGATTAAAATCAGAATTACTGCTGGTAAAATAGTCCATACGATCTCAATTTCTTGGGAGTCTAGGATATATTTATTGGTAAGTTTGGTAGAGACCATTGACACAATAATATAAAGGACCAGTGTGCTAATTAGTAAAACGATTATTAGGGCGTGGTCGTGGAAATGTAGGAGTTCTTCTATTACAGGGGAGGCCGCGTCTTGCAATCCTAGTTGTGAGGGATGTGCCATTTAGCTCTGGGTTTAAGACACGCGGGGGTTTAACCCACGATTTTGCCTCGACAAGGCAAGGTAATAAGTTTTACTAGTGTCTTATTTAAGAAAGTGGCAGAGTGGCCATGCAGTTGGCTTGAAACCATCTCACGGGGGTTCGATTCCTCCCTTTCTCGTTATTTTGCTTGAACTTGTACGAAGGCCGGCTCCTCAAAGGTGTGGTAGGGGGGAGGGCATCCGTGCAGTCATTCTACGTTTGTTATAGTTAGTTCTACGGATGCGACTTCTCGTTTAGCAGCAAATGCTTCCCAAAGGATAAATAGGAATATGATAACTGCTACTAAGGAGATTAGTGACCCGATTGAAGATACTGTGTTTCAGAGGGTGTAGGCGTCTGGGTAGTCGGAATACCGTCGTGGTATTCCTGCTAGTCCTAGGAAGTGTTGGGGGAAGAAGGTGAGGTTTACCCCCAGGAACATGATCCCGAAATGGATTTTTGTTCAGGTGCTGTGTAGGGTATATCCTGAGAATAGGGGGAATCAATGCATAAATGCGGCTATAATAGCAAAGACAGCTCCCATAGATAGGACATAATGGAAATGCGCGACTACGTAATAAGTGTCATGCAGTACAATGTCTAGCGAGGAGTTGGCTAGAACAATTCCTGTTAGTCCTCCGACTGTGAAAAGGAAGATAAACCCCAGGGCCCAAAGGAGGGGGGTTTCTCATTTGATTGAGCCTCCATGCAGGGTAGCAAGTCAGCTAAAGACTTTAACCCCGGTTGGGATGGCAATGATTATCGTCGCCGATGTAAAATAAGCTCGGGTGTCAACGTCCATACCGACTGTAAACATGTGGTGGGCTCAAACAATAAATCCTAGTAGGCCGATAGCCATTATAGCTCAGACCATTCCCATGTACCCGAAAGGTTCTTTTTTCCCAGCATAGTAAGCTACGATGTGAGAAATCATTCCGAATCCAGGAAGGATGAGAATGTAAACTTCGGGGTGGCCAAAGAATCAGAATAGGTGTTGGTAAAGAATTGGGTCTCCCCCTCCTGCCGGGTCAAAGAAGGTGGTGTTTAAATTTCGATCTGTGAGAAGTATTGTAATTCCAGCAGCTAGTACCGGAAGTGAAAGAAGAAGAAGTACTGCCGTTACAAGTACTGACCACACGAATAAAGGTGTCTGGTACTGCGAGATTGCAGGCGGTTTCATGTTAATGATTGTGGTAATAAAGTTAATAGCCCCTAGAATAGAGGAAATACCAGCTAGGTGGAGTGAAAAGATAGTCAGATCAACTGATGCTCCTGCATGGGCTAGGTTTCCCGCTAAAGGGGGGTATACCGTTCATCCGGTTCCTGCTCCGGCTTCTACCCCAGATGAGGCTAGTAGGAGAAGGAATGACGGGGGTAGAAGTCAGAAGCTCATGTTGTTCATTCGTGGGAATGCTATGTCCGGTGCCCCGATCATAAGGGGGACCAATCAGTTTCCAAAGCCTCCGATTAGGATTGGTATTACTATGAAGAAAATTATTACAAAGGCATGTGCAGTTACAATAACATTATAGATCTGGTCATCTCCGAGGAGTGCCCCAGGTTGACTGAGTTCCGCTCGAATTAAGAGACTTAAGGCTGTGCCTACTATCCCTGCTCAGGCACCGAATACCAGGTAGAGGGTACCAATATCTTTATGATTAGTTGAGAAAAATCAACGTGTGATTGCCACAGGTAGGGTGGCCGAAGGCTTAGGCGGCGGATTGTAGCTCCGAGAACAGAGGTTTAACTCCTCTTCTTACCAAGCTCTGTGGTGAAGTTCATGTCAGGTTGCAAACCTGAAGACGTAGGCTAACGCCTACCGGGGCTTTCCCCGCCTCTTCCCGGGCGGCGGGGAAAGTAGATGGATGCTCGCTGGTTAGGGCGCTTAGCTGTTAACTAAGATTTTGTAGGATCGAGGCCTTCCCATCTAGTAAGGCTTTAGCTTAATTAAAGTGCCTGGGTTGCATTCAGGAGATGTGGGATAAACCCCCGCAAGTCTTATCAGGGACTAGGAGATTTTCACTCCTGCTCGGAGCTTTGAAGGCTCATGGTCTTAATGCTATCCTAAGTCTCTAGACTAAAAGGGCGAGGGCGGTTGGTGTGAGGGGTAGTAGGCAAGTTGCTAAAACAATAGCTGTGCATAGCATAAGGGTTGGCCGCTTAGTCGACGTTCGTCAGGGGGTGGTTGAGTTGGTGGTGTAGGGCGATAGGGTAAGGGTTGTGGTGTAGGTAAGCCGGAGGTAAAAATATAGGCTTAGTAAGGCGGTGAGGGCTATCACGGTGGCGGTCAGGGGGAATCCTTGGTTGGTGACCTCCTGGAGGATAAGTCACTTGGGTATGAAGCCCGTTATTGGGGGGAGCCCTCCAAGTGAAAGGAGAACCAAGCAGGTTAGTGCCGCCAGGGTCGGGGCTTTGGTTCAAGCAGAGGCTAGCGTGATAGTTTTGGTGGAGTTCATGTTTTCTAGGGTGAGGAATGCCGCTGTTGTCATGACGATGTATGTGATTAGGGCTATCAATGTCATTTGTGGTGCCATTTGGACCACTAGAATTATCCATCCTAGGTGGGCGATTGATGAGTACGCCAGGATCTTACGGAGCTGGGTTTGGTTGAGCCCTCCTCACCCTCCGACCAGGGTTGAGCAGACTGCTAGTGTTGTGAGCATAAGTGGGTGGGTGTTGTTCGCTACTTGGAGAATAAGTGCGAATGGGGCTAGCTTCTGTCAGGTGGATAGGACTAGGCCGGCAGTCAGAGTAATTCCCTGGAGGACCTCTGGGAGTCAAAAATGTATGGGAGCCAGTCCGATCTTTAATGCCAGGGCTGCTATGGCAATGGCAGAGGCAATAGGGTGCGATAGTTGGGTAATATCTCATTGGCCGTAGATTCATGCATTGGTAGTACTAGCGAATAGGATTATGGCCGCAGCTGTAGCCTGGGTTAGGAAGTATTTGGTTGTTGCTTCCACGGCCCGGGGATGGTGTTTCTGGGCCATTAATGGAATGATAGCAAGGGTGTTGATTTCCAGCCCTATTCATGCTAGGAGTCAATGTGAGCTTGCAAAGGTGACTGTGGTTCCTAGGCCTAGGCTAAATAGTAGGATGGTGAGTACGTAAGGGTTCATTAGTAGGGGAAGGATTTTAACCAACATGTTCGGGGTATGGGCCCGAAAGCTTATTTAGCTGACCTTACTAGAAAGTGGTGTAGTGGAAGCACCCAGAGTTTTGATCTCTGGAGGATGGGTTCGAGTCCCTTTTTTCTAAGGAGCCGGGGGGAGTCTAACCCCCGTGGTTCACTCTATCAAAGTGGCCCTTAGGCGTTCAGGCACAGCTCCTGTTGTTAGAATTGGGGTGGTAGTCCTGCAACTCCTACTGGCAGGGCGACATGTCATAGGATAAGAGCTAGTGTTAAGGGCAGGAAGTTTTTTCATACTAAGTGCATCAGCTGGTCGTATCGGAATCGGGGGTAGGAAGCTCGTACCCACAAGAACAGGGCCGATAGGAGGGCAGCTTTAAGTATAATGTTAATCGTTGTCAGTTCCGGTAAGGCTGGGAAGTGGGAGGCTCCTAAAAATAGGACTGCTGACAGTGTGTTCATGAATAGGATGTTAGCGTACTCTGCCAGAAAGAATAATGCGAAAGGTCCTCCGGCGTATTCTACATTAAATCCCGATACCAGTTCCGATTCTCCCTCAGTCAGGTCAAAGGGTGCTCGGTTCGTTTCTGCTAGGGTGGAGACGTATCATATTGCTGCTAGGGGTCATGCCGGGGCTAGTAGTCAAATGCCCTCCTGTGTGACGTTAAACATGGATAGGGTGAACCCTCCCGTAAAGACGATTGTGGATAGTAGGATTAGCCCAATGGCTACCTCGTAGGAGATAGTTTGGGCTACGGCCCGTAATGCCCCAATCAGAGCGTATTTGGAGTTCGATGCTCATCCGGATCCTAGGATGGAGTAGACGGCAAGACTTGAGAGCGCAAGGATAAAGAGTATGCTAAGGTTTAGGTCCGTAACAGGGTGGGGCAGGGGGAGGGGTGCTCAGAGGGTGAGTGCTAGTGTTAGGGCCAGAGTAGGGGTTGCTAGAAATAGGAATGGGGATGAGGTCGAGGGTCGGACGGGTTCTTTAATAAATAGCTTAACTCCGTTGCCAATCGGCTGTAGGAGCCCATATGGGCCTACTACGTTGGGCCCCTTTCGCAGTTGTATGTACCCTAACACCTTTCGTTCGATTAATGTCAGGAAGGCTACTGCTAATAAGACGGGCACGATATAGGCAAGGGGGTTAATGATGTGTGTTATAAGGATGTGGAGCATAGCTAGGGAGAGGATTTGAACCTCTGGGGGGGAAGGCTTAGGTTTCCTGCATTTACCGGGCTCTGCCACCCTAGCGCGCCCTTTTCTTGGGCCAGGGGTTGCCCCCCTTTACCTGCTTCAGTTGTCTTCATCAGGTTGGGGGGAGGCGTACTTTAAGCATGGGCCTCATCACTCCGGTCCTTTCGTACTAGGAAGGGTGGCATTACAGATAGAAACTGACCTGGATTACTCCGGTCTGAACTCAGATCACGTAGGACTTTAATCGTTGAACAAACGAACCCTTAATAGCGGCTGCACCATTAGGATGTCCTGATCCAACATCGAGGTCGTAAACCCCCTCGTCGATATGGACTCTGGGAGGGGATTGCGCTGTTATCCCTAGGGTAACTTGGTTCGTTGATCGGCAAATTGCCGGATCATTTTCGGTCAAATGTTTTGTGACTTAGAGGTGTGGCTCTGGGTTCTAGGGTAGCCCTAATCCGCTCGGGAGCTTTTTTCTCTCCCGTGGTCGCCCCAACCGAAGACGTTTATACCAGTGTCATGTTGTTTGGAGGTCCGTTGTCAGGACTGCTTTTCATGGGTGGTGGGCGTCTAAAGCTCCATAGGGTCTTCTCGTCTTGTATAAGTATGCCCGCTTCTGCACGGGCAGATCAGTTTCATTGACTGGGAGAAAGAGACAGTTAAACCCTCGTTATGCCATTCATACAGGTCTTCATTTAAAAGACAATTGATTGCGCTACCTTTGCACGGTTAAAATACCGCGGCCGTTAAACTTTTGGTCACAGGGCAGGCGGGACCTCCTATATTCTTAGGGGGCAGGAGGCGATGTTTTTGGTAAACAGGCGGGGTTTTGGCTTGCCGAGTTCCTTTTCATCCTTTTAGTCTTTCCCTTGTTTGGCACTCCTGTGTGGGGGTAACGATACGATAATACGTGGTTTCCTCGGCCTACGGTGGCGGTGGTGTAGGGCCCTCTATTATTGGGTTCGTTAATTGTCGGTGGTGGGTCCGATCCGACTTACACTTGTGCGGGGAGAAGTTCATTCTTCTTGTTACTCGTTCTAGCATGGTCTTTCCTATGGGTGCATAGGGCGGCCCAGTAATGTTAGGGGCATTGGAGGTTTTAATGTTATATCAGGCTTGATTTGGTCTGAGCTTTAACGCTTTCTGTTCAGATGGCTGCTTTTAGGCCCACTGAAACCTATGGCCTTCTCTTAATTTATTCTTTAGCCTCCTGTTGAAGGTTGTGTCCTTTGTTGAGGGAGCTGTACCTCCCTCGACTAACTCCCGTGGGTGTCCCTTCGCCTAATTCAAGTGTAACTATCGTGGGTGGGGGCGTGTCGGGGCTGAACTTCTATTCATTTCTTGGGCAACCAGCTATAACCTGACTCGTTAGGTCTTTCACCTCTACTCGGGGATCTTCCCACTCTTTTGCCACAGAGACGGGTTGGCCCTATAATAGGCTGTCCCGGAGTAGCTCGTCCGGTTTCGGGGCTCCAAACTAGAGGTCTCTTTGCTTGGGTTTTACTGGCTAGATCATGATGCAAAAGGTACGAGATGGAGTCTCTGCTTTTTTGTGCTTGAGTGCGTTATTTCAGTTCTCTTTCAGCTTTCCCTTGCGGTACTTTATTTATGGCTTCGTTGGTCCTTTTCTGTCGCCCGTACTGGGGTGGTCGAATGGTTTAGTTTGGGTTGTTTGGTTTGTGTAGAGCTATTTATGTTATTAACTTAGGTCTTATAATTTGAGCTAGCTGTTTGGCTCAGGGTGATCCAATTTGCATGGATGTGTACTCGGTGTAAGGGAGTCGCTTAACTGACTCAGCCACACCCTGATTATTCCAAGTGCACCTTCCGGTACACTTACCATGTTACGACTTGCCTCCCCTTGCTATTGTTATTGCGTTATCTACTTGAGTTTAAGTGGTTGTTGGGGAGAGTGACGGGCGGTGTGTGCGCGCTTCAGAGCCGACTTCAAGAGGGCGCTCTATTCCCTCTTTACTGCTAAATCCACCTTCGGGTCCCTAATTTCAGTTGACCTTTCGTGAATAATCTGCTTCAGATAATGTAGCCCATTTCTTCCCACTCCGTACGCTACACCTCGACCTGACGTTTTGAGGATTGCTCATTCTGCTTACTGTAATGCCTTCACAGGGTAAGCTGGCGACGGTGGTATATAGGCGGGAGGGGCAAGGAGTGGTGAGGTTGAACGGGGGTTATCGGTTCTAGAACAGGCTCCTCTAGGGGGGTCTGAAGCACCGCCAAGTCCTTTGGGTTTTAAGCTGGCGCTCGTAGTCCCCAGGCGGATATTTGTTGTACTATTATATCTAAGTTTACGGCGGGGCATAGTGGGGTATCTAATCCCAGTTTGTGTCCCAGCTATCGTGGATTCTGGTGGGCGAGAGTAAAGCTACCTTCGTATCAGTGGTTCGAGCCCCCGGGTGCGTATGACGGCCTGAGGGGTCTTCGGCTTTAGTACCTGTTCTCCATAACCACTCTTTACGCCGAGTGTATCAACTAGGGTCTCTCGTATAACCGCGGTGGCTGGCACGAGTTTTACCGGCCCTCTTAACCCTGACTAAGTCAAGTTTTCACTTATGGCTTAATGTTTATCACTGCTGAATTCCCTTGGGGGTGTGGCTGAGCAAGGCGTCTTGGGCTAGGTGTTGTGCCTGATACCGGCTCCTCGTCCCCGGACGGGGGATTGAGGGCATCCTCACGGGGCTGTGGAGACTTGCATGTGTAAATTGGGTTAAAGCTGATAGTAAAGTCAGGACCAAACCTTTGTGCCCGTGGAGCTTCCTAGGGCTCATCTTAACATCTTCAGTGTTATGCTTTGCTTAAGCTACACTAGC